TATGTGTCGCTCTCGATAAAGTATCGATATATCAGTATATCCCTCGTGCCTCGGTGATCCGAGATTCAATTCAAAATTGAAATCGTTTAGTTTCAATGCAAGTATAAATATATATATGTATACTCGATAGCTTGATTTCATGGGGATTGTAGTTCAATTGGTTAGAGCACCGCCCTGTCAAGGCGGAAGCTGCGGGTTCGAGCCCCGTCAGTCCCGACGGAATAAAATCAATCAAATAAAAGCCAATAACATGAAAAAAAGGATCCAAACTCTTTTTAGAGAGAATTAATTTTTTTTTAAGAGAAGTGCTGTCGAAGACAGACTATACATAGTGAACGTTGCTAGAATATTCAATCTTTTTTATATCTTATTAATAGTATAATAATACTAGGACTTTTTTAGGATACTTGTTTGATTTGTTTTCCACGCAAATTAGATCATTAAAAAAAGTAGTTAACTCCTTCTTCTTTTTTATTTAGCTTCTATTGTTTGTTTGAGTTGGTTTGTTTGTAACCAACGGAAATGAAACGTAAAGAGTATTCAAATACTACTTCATCAGATTCATCAGATGAATCTACAAGGAATGGGGTCTAATTTATAGAAAAACAAGAAAGAAGGAGAAATAAAATAATAAATAAGAAAAAAAAGAAAAAAGAATCCAAAAGAGAAAGGAAGTCGATTGAATTGAATCATGTGAATTGGATCATGAATCCGATTTTTAATTTGGTATGGCTAAAAAAAAGATCTTCCTGTGGTATACTATTCCATTTTAAACGATGAATTGATTTGATAGCTCAGATATTTTATTCATGATATTGATCTGATTCAATATCATCGAGGTTGAATTCAGCCCATTGAATTTTCGGGGTGAAAATTTGCCCATCTCTATGGGATTAAATCCCGAATTATTGCCTAATAAAAATGAAAAATAAAAAACACTGAGATTATGGAAGTCAATATTCTCGCATTTATTGCTACTGCACTCTTCATTCTAGTTCCTACTGCCTTTTTACTTATAATATATGTAAAAACCGTGAGTCAAAGTGATTAAGTTGAATGAAACTTGATTGTTTTTTTGAGGCACCTATTGAAGAAATCGAAGAAATCAAAAGGATTAATTGAATTTTGCGTCGTAAGTGGAATGCGAATTAGCGGGATACTATTATATGAGATCCGATAGTATGGTAGAAAGATGCTTTCTACCATACTAGCTAGCATACTCCCAATTATGCTTATTGGAATGGAAGAAGTTGTATATTATATACTTTATATCTTTACATTTTATGTATACATAAAATATATATACATCAAAAAAAAAGAAGGGCTTTTTAAAATCAAAAAGTGTGTCTATAAAACAATCCATACAGCTTGATTCTTCACGTCAATCAATTAGTAGTGCCTTTAGAGCCCACTTCGCCCCCATACTACGAGGGACAGAGAAAAAGTAAAGACGACCATTAAAGCAGCCCAAGCAAGACTTACTATATCCATGTAAATTATGTCTCCTGTCTCTATGAAGGATATTCCACTAGTGTTCACTAATAATAGTGGGATCAATGGCGCATAGTCAAAAAAAAGGGGATTATGACCTAACGCCGTTGCTGAAAGGCTCCAATAAATCCGCTTCCAACAAGTGATACTCTTTTTTTAGTGGAATCATAAGGGGGTAAGCATAAAAAAATACGCAGTCACACGTTTGGAAATATCAGGGGGAATCCGCTGAATCTTAAGATAAGATGTAGAAAAGCTATTCTTTCTTTTCTTGTCTTTTATTTTATCTATTTTAGTTAGGTTAGGTATTAGGTAAAAAATTCGGGAAAAGCCCTAAAAATGAATTTAGATTCAGGAGTAGATAACGATCTACTCCATCCCTCTGTTTCCCGTTTCATCTAATCATTACTGTCTCGTATTTATCTCCGGGATCAACCCGAGGATCACTTATTCATTCTTGATTTTGGTTTATTGAAAAGAAATTCAATTCATTCTTTCTTTTTGCATTTTTTCTAGGTGTAGTGCATCTTATCTATCAAAAAAAGTCAATTTTCCATCAGGCTATCGAATTGAATTCAAGAACCAGTAATGAAACACCCCATTACGTAGTGGAAGGGAATCAGGAAATCCTTATATGAAATTTTTTTCATTCCACTACTCGAATCTTTCGGGGAATCTTACCCAGAATCCTAAAGGCAAGCATTTCTAGCACTTTCTGTTTCGAAAACGGAACTTCCAGATGTTTAGAATCAAGCAAGTATCCAAAGGCCTTTTCCTACGTTTGCTTCTGCTGGAGAAAAACTAATCGAATTATATCAGCCAAATCAACTACAAGATTTTCTCCTTTTTGTTGATCAGGCGACACCCGGATTTGAACTGGGGAAAAAGGATTTGCAGTCCCCCGCCTTACCGCTCGGCCATGTCGCCAAACCAAAATAATACCTTACGAAATAGATGATAATATTGAAATAGATGAGAATAGTCTCTCTTTCTTTGGATGGGATGTGGG